TTTCCTAATCGGGGCTAAAATCCCGGAAATCAAAAATGCCAAAATAGGAATAAGACTTGATATTATTAGAAATGCCCAAAAAATATCATATTCGTAAAGCAAAAACATAGACATACTCCTATGAACGTGGAAAATATACCGGATTGGTCGATTCGAATTGAAGTTGTAAAGTCATCCATAACTGTTTAGTCAAAACAAGAATTCATTTTGACCAAACCATCTAGTTTCCTTTGATTATTGCGGGGCATATCTCATTTCAAGATTTATCCACTGACTTGACTGGGATCCGATTTCCAGTCTACTTAATTTTTTTATTTCGATTTTCTTGAATTTCTTTAGTTAGTATAACTCTAACTGTTACGCTTCGACAAATTCTCTTGTTTTCACCTAGGATTCTTGCTAAAGAAAGCAACTTCCAAATTCTTATTTTGGGTTTAAGAATTTCGAACTTATTATTCTTTTGATTATTTGAATTTTTTTTGATTTATAGATTTCGATTGTTTTAGGAATAGAATCAGGAGGTCTTTTTGTCGTTTTTTTTCTTAGTGATTTAGAATAGAACAAGTATTCAAATGTAAGAGAATGGATAGGTATTTCCATCTCAGGATTTCGAATATCTTAATCTTAGTGTTGGTATATTGCGTTTATTAGAATCTGGTTTATTAGAATCTGCGTGGGGTTTTCGTATCTATCAGATAGACTGAACAGTTGTCACTGTGATAGAAATTTTCTAATATTGAATTTAAATAATTTCCTTATGTATCTCGCTTCATATCAATTAATTTCTAAAAGAAAGAAAGACCTCATACAAATTAACCATGGACCAGGAACCAGACTTGAACTGGCGACACGAGGATTTTCAGTCCTCTGCTCTACCAGCTGAGCTACCCTGGCCATTCCCAATGTAGCATCCCACCCTCATTTTATTATTATTAGATGACTGGGGTCTATGTCAATTAAAGGGACAAGGGGGGATTAGAAAGTTTTCTCCAAGTCCTGTAATTTCTTGGATCTTGAAAAAGACGACTTTCTAAGTTTCAGTATGAGTAATGCTATTGATTGTGAATCATTCAACATTCAAATAGGGATTCCCTGCTTAATTTGGATGTGTATTCTATATCACATGTGATAAGAGAAAGTCATTTACGCCCAAATACGTTTGGCAAAGAATCAGAAAGATAAAGGAATTTGGAACCGCTAACGAAAAAAGGGCATAGGTTAAATATTTTTTTGGGAGTCAAATAGGCTTTTTTTGGGGATAGAGGGACTTGAACCCTCACGATTTTAAAAGTCGACGGATTTTCCTCTTACTATAAATTTCATTGTTGCCGGTATTGACATGTAGAATGGGACTCTATCTTTATTCTCGTCCGCTTAATCAGTTCTTTAAAAGAACTATCGGACTATGGAGTGAATGATTTGATGAATGAATATTCGATTCTTTCTTCAATGTGTAATCAATTCACACAAATTCTTCCATTTTTCATATACTATAAAAAAAATACAGATACAGATTCGGGCTATCACTAATCTATTGATATGGTATTCAATAGATACGTTTATCCTTCATCCTTTCTGAAGTTTCGATGGAAAGATTCCTCTACCAAGGCAGCCAACTCCATTTGTTAGAACAGCTTCCATTGAGTCTCTGCACCTATCCTTTTTTCCTTTTCTGAACCTTTGTTTTGAGAAAAAAGGATTTGGCTCAGGATTGCCCATTTTTATTAATTCCGGGGTTTCTCTGAATTTGAAAGTTATCACTTAGTAAGTTTCCATACCAAGGCTCAATCCAATTAAGTCCGTAGCGTCTACCGATTTCGCCATATCCCCCCTTCCTTTTGTTTTGAGATCTTTTGTTTTGAGATTAGAATCTTATTATGATATCATTCCTTTTTTCTTTCATTTATACTGGAATTCTTGAATTTATTAGATAGCGATTACTATCTCGAAAAAAGTCTTTTCTTTGTTACCTATAGGAAACCCTTATTTGATCCAATCAAATTGGATTTTATCATTTCTGTATCGGCAATTCAATATAGATTGATATATACCCCATATATCTTCCTCTTCCTGCCATTTCTCCCATGCAATTTGGGATACTTCAACGGACGATTCTTCTTTTTTTTTCTTAACTTCCCCTTTTACGAATGAAAGCCGAGGAATGTCTGATTAGTTATAACTAATTAACTAATTCGAATTCGAAAGAAATATAGAATTCGAAATATATAGGATATAAAATATAGAAGTGTAACAAAAAGAATTTCAAATGTCGTGTGAATCCAAAATCAAAAAGAAAATTTGACTATCGAAAAATATTTAAGATTGACTATCTAAATAAAGAAATGGCTATTAATTTATTGTATTTTTAGACAATTTCAACTCTTTACAATTCATCTATATTTCTATATAATAGAAATGACTGGATTGTTACGTTTCCAAATCAAACACTGGTACAATCAATTTTGAACCGTGGAAGGATATTCATTAGACAAATTCATAAAAACTTTTCTGTATTGTATTTTGTATTTTTAGACAATTTCAACTCTTTACAATTCATCTATATTTCTATATAATAGAAATGACTGGATTTTTACGTTTCCAAATCACAGTAATTATAGAATCAATTTTGAACCGTGGACTATGGGGAAAGGGGTTTCATTCGACAAATTCATAAAAACTTTGCTGTATTGGATGTTTTATTTTATGTATACTTTTCGGTATTGTATAAAAACTTTGCAGTATTGGATGTTTTATTTTATGTATCCTTTTCTGTATTCTTTTATGTATATTTTTCTGTATTGTATAAAAACTTTGCTGTATTGTATAGTGTATTTTATGTATAGAAGATGGAAAATCTATCCATATTATATAATATTCTATTATGTAATGGATGTGACTGGATTTTTACGTTTCCCTAAGCAAAAAAGATAGAATAAATATCGAACCATGAGCTATGGGGAAAGGATATTTATTTATAGTATTTAGACAATTTACTATTTATGGTATTTAGACAATTTACAATTCATATATATTCTATTCTATTATATAGAATAGAATATATATATGAATTTTTACGTTTCCAAATCACAGTAATTATACAATCAATTTTGAACCGTGGACTATGGGTAAAGGATATTTGAATTCAAAATCTTGTTTTAGTTTGAACTGTTGTTTTAGTTCAAACTGGTGTTTTAATCCGATTTTGTTTAAGACTCCATTGACGTCGAAAGATGGGATAAGTAGTTCAGCGGGCCTTAGTGACTTTTTTGAAATGAGCAATGAAAACTTTTTGTCAGACAATGGTTCTGTGTACGATATTCAATCTAGTTCGAATAATCCCATTTCTCGATCTAATAACAATTATCCTCATGGGGAAATCAACAATCGTTCTGGATCTTCTGAACCATTTCCTGACCGCGGTATTCATATGCCCAGTGGGGGCGACAGTAGTCACATTGGAGATACTGGTAACGGGGCTGCGTCTTTTGAGAAAGGCGGAACGTGTGATGAAAGCGGGGAATCTGGCATATCGAACCCCACGAAGGGTAATGATTTACCTCTAAGAAAGGATTCGAAAGATCCAAAATCGACTGACGGGGATGAAGTAGTGGGGGATTCGAAAGATCCAAAACCGAAAGAAAATGGTCCATATGATGGTTGCATACGCGAGAATGTGAATGGTACTTGTCCACATCCGCATCGCATGCCGAAGGGTACTGGTCCATATCCTGGTCAAATACCCCCGAATATTGCGGCTTTGTGGGTTCAATGCGAGGATTGTCTTGGATTAAATTATAAACGATTCTTAAAGGAACGAAATAATATGTGCGAACATTGTCCATATCATTTCAAAATGAATAGTCCTCAACGAATCAAATTTTTGATCGATCCCGATACTTGGGATCCTATCGATGAAGACATGGCCTCTCCGGATCCCGATCCCTATAAAGGGGGTTCTAAGGAGGAATATTTTGAAGTTCAAGAAGAGCCTTTAGAAGGGGGTTCTAAGGAGGAATATTTTGAAGTTCAAGAAGAGCCTTTAGAAGGGGATTCTAAGGAGGAAGATTTGCAAGTTCAAGAAGAGCCTTTAGAGGGGGATTCTAAGGAGGAAGATTTGCAAGTTCAAGAAGAGCCTTTAGAGGGGGATTCTAAGGAGGAAGATTTGCAAGTTCAAGAAGAGCCTTTAGAGGGGGATTCTAAGGAGGAGAAGGGCAAGTCATATGAAGATCGTCTTGATTCTTATCGAAGAAAGACAGGATTAAATGAGGCTGTTCAAACAGGCGTAGGTCAACTAAATGGTATTCCCGCTGCTTTTGGGATTATGGAGTTTGAGTTTATGGGGGGCAGTATGGGATCCGTAGTTGGAGAGAAAATCGCCCGTTTGGTTGAGTATGCTACCAATCAATCTCTACCTCTTATTATAGTATGCGCTTCGGGTGGGGCACGCGTGCAAGAAGGAAGTTTGAGTTTAATGCAAATGGCTAAAATATCATCTGCCCTGCTGGATTATGATCAACCCAATAACAAATTATTATATATATCAATCCTTGCATCTCCTACTACTGGTGGGGTAACAGCTAGTTTTGGTACGTTGGCAGATATCACTATTGCTGAGCCCAACTCCTACATTGCATTTGCGGGTAAAAGAGTAATTGAAGAAACTTTGAAGGAACCAATACCCGAAGGTTCACAAGAGGCTGAACCTTTATTCGAGAAGGGCATACTCGACCTAATCATTCCAAGGAAGCTTTTAAAAGACGTTCTGACGGAGTTTTTCAAGTTCCACGACTTGAATCCTTTGAATTCCAATTCAATCAAGTAGAGCGCGCTAAATTCCATTATTTTATTTGTAGCTAACAAGTGAATTTTTCTTTGGTGACCTAAGATCTAATTGTAGAACTAAATAAATCCATTTATTTAGTTCTACATTCCTTGGACTTATTCTATCACTTAGATATAGAGATACTTATTAGTATTAGAGATACTTATATCTCTAATAC